TATTCAGAAGTAATTCGCGGGATCTTGCACCCTTTTCTTAGTTAGATTCTTAGTTAGTTAGAACAGAAAAAGGTACAGCTGGTTGGATCCAACCGATTCTTGAAATAAACAACTCGCACACACTCCCTTTCCAAAAAAGATCAATACACCAATCACTACACTTAGATTTATTGGATTTGTTGCTAAAATATCGGTATTAACCCCGAAACTCCCGGCAGATGGCCAGTGGCCTAAAGAAAGGAAAGAATCGGTTACATTTTTCATATGATCTCCTCTTATATAGACTAAAAAACCGAACAGAGTTATTTTTTTATTACCTCTTTTCTTCTTTTATTCTATATTCTATTTGTTTATTTCCTATTTTAAAATCGAGTTAAATTAAAGAATATTCGAATTATAAACTAAACTACGAACTGCTCCTTTTGTTACAACATTTCCCCAAAATTGTTTTCCTTGGACTACGGACGGGAAGGATGAAAGCGAGTTGGTATGCTAATTCCTCACCCGCAAATCAGCCCTTCCCGTAGGTTATTTTCTCAAAAAATACGTAATTGTAGGAGTTTAATTTGGATATAATTCGAAAAAGCAAACGACAAGTCCAAGCCAATAAAATATGAAAAAATAAAAAATTTTCATATTTCTAAAATTAAACAAAATTAAAAATTAAACAAAAGGATTCGCAAATAAAAGTGCTAATGCTACAACCAGTCCATAAATTGTTAAAGCTTCCATAAACGCTAGACTAAGCAATAGAGTGCCTCGTATTTTTCCCTCAGCTTCAGGCTGTCTCGCGATACCCTCTACAGCTTGACCCGCGGCAGTTCCTTGACCAACCCCAGGTCCAATAGAAGCAAGCCCTACAGCCAATCCAGCAGCAATAACAGAAGCGGCAGAAATCAGTGGATTCATGATAAGTTCCTCGTACCAAAAAAAAGAAATGGTTAATGATACAATCAACCAATGAATTATGACTTAATTATTCCGTCGCTAGGATTCATCCAGTCGAAGTAACTAAGAACTTCGAATATAATTATATTATTGAATCATCAGAACTACTTAGATTTATCTTTTTTAGTTTCTATTCGCAGAGCCCTTGTGAACCCATACGACTTCTGCTCTTCCATTTCTTGGTTCCGAACTGTTGAATTATTTCTTGATTTCATCTGTTTATTAATTCACAGTCATAATGAAACAGAAGACTTTTATTGACTATTGAAATCCCTATCTCCTCTCCAATTTCACAGTAATAGAGCAAATTATATCTTTAGTTCATATATAACAAGTCAATATCTAATATCACATATACGTGTTTTTCTTCTATAACGTAAACAAACCAGTCATTCATCTTAAATTGAATTAATTAAGTGTCGAAATAACTACAAAAGTTGGCTTATAGCCATTCAATTATATTACATATACCCCAATCAATTACATTACATATACCTGGTTCTAAACCCAAAATTTTGATGAATCCTTTTTTCGTATTTTCGTAAATTCTTTTCTCCCTTTTCTTTATCCTTATTCCCACGGATACAAGGGAAATGGAAAAATGGATTAAGTAAATTATTGCATAGAAATCAAATTATTTTATTGATCTAAGTTCATGCAATTTATTATTTATAATAATTTTCTTTTGGTCAATTCTTGAACAAAAGCAACTGAAACCAGAATTGTTTCGCCCTTTTGTTTAATCACACCAGATATCATAAACATATACTACAAGTATTCTTATGCAAAATTCAAACTATTCAATTATTTTATTATTTGAAATTTGACACAGGCTTACCAACATAAAACGAATACTCATTGAGAGGGTTAAATTAAACGGACGGAAGGGTTTAGGAAAAAGATCCTTTAGATCTCTTTCCTTTCTTTTTACAAGTCTCTAATATCGTAACTTTTTTCTATTACTCTAGATTGTATATAGCCCAAATTGTATATTTCCGAAGTAAATACTATCTTGAGCCGCGCATATGGGCTAAAAAAAGACTATTTCAATGATGGCCCTCCATGGATTCACCTATATACGCCGCAGCTAAAGTTGCAAAAATAAGAGCTTGAATACCACTTGTAAATAATCCAAGGAACATGACAGGTATAGGAACCACTGAAGGTACTAAAGAAACAAGAACAACAACGACTAATTCATCAGCTAAGATATTCCCGAAAAGTCGAAAACTAAGTGATAAGGGCTTTGTGAAATCTTCTAAGATGTTGATTGGTAAAAGGATTGGAGTTGGCTGAATATATTTCCCGAAATAACTTAATCCCTTTTTGCTAAGACCCGCATAGAAATATGCCACTGACGTAAGTAAAGCCAAAGCTACAGTAGTATTTATATCATTCGTGGGTGCGGCTAACTCTCCATGAGGTAATTGTATTATTTTCCAAGGTAAAAGAGCTCCTGACCAATTAGAAACAAAAATAAATAGAAACATAGTTCCAATAAAAGGAACCCAAGGACCGTACTCTTCGCCAATTTGAGTTTTACTTACATCTCGAATAAATTCAAGAACATATTCGAAGAAATTCTGCCCGCCAGTCGGAATAGTTTGCGGGTTACGAACAGCTATAGCGGCTGAACCTAATAAGATAGCAATTACAACCCAAGAAGTAATAAGTACTTGACCGTGGACCTGCAAACTCCCTATTTGCCAATAGAAATGTTGGCCTACTTCCACACCGGATATATCGTATAACCCCTTTAGTGTGTTGATGGAACATGATAGAACGTTCATATTGCCCTCTAAAAAAATCAAACTTTAAATAAAAATTTTTTGATTCAACCACCTGCCTACTTGAATCGGATATTTTGAATACTAACTAAACTAACTAATTACATAATATCCCCAGTTCTTTTTATTTCTTTTTTAGAATTAAGAAAAAAGAGTAAGCTATTCCCGAAATCTATGGGACTTCCGAAGTAAGTTATTTATCTTATTATTAATCAAGGATTTCTTATATAGCTAGAACGCCCTTCACAAATTGCGAATACTAATTTGTTAAGAATTAATCGGATTGAAGATATAGCGTCATCATTTGCTGGAATCGAAATATCTGCGATATCGGGGTCACAATTTGTATCGATTAAACAAATTGTTGGAATTCCCAAAGTGATACACTCTCGCAAGGCCGTATATTCTTCGTGCTGATCGACGATGATTACAATATCGGGTAACCCTGTCATATATTTAATTCCGCCCAGATATGTTTGCAAGCGAGATAATTGTCTTTTCAGCATAGCTTCATCTCTTTTCGGAAGACGGTTGAATTTCCCCATTTTTTGTTCCATTCTTAAGTCCCGGAACTTATAAAGCCTGGTTTCAGTAGTGGACCAATTCGTTAACATACCGCCAAGCCATTTTTTATTAACATAATGACACCGGGCCCTTATTGCAGCCCACGCTACTGAATCAGCTGCTTTATTTTTGGTACCAACAATTAAGAATTGTTTTCCCCTACTTGCCGCATCAAAAATCAAATCACAAGCTTCTGATAAAAAACGGGCAGTTTTAGTAAGATTTATAATATGAATACCTTTACGCTTTGCAGAAATATAAGGTGCCATTTTTGGATTCCATTTCCTAGTACCATGGCCAAAATGAACTCCTGCCTCCATCATCTCTTCCAAACGGATGTTCCAATATCTTCTTGTCATTTCTCCCCACACCCTCTTTCTTTTTTTGAAAAAAAAAAAGAGGGAACCCTGAAACTGAAATAAATAATTGTTCCGACGGAACTTTCTCTTCTACCGTAGATAGACAACCAAAACTTTTTATTCATTATTATCTTTTCATTTTTTTGATTACCAAATAATAATAATAAAGAAAGGATGAACTTAGGAGTCATTAAATCCTATAAATGATTCTTTTAGTGTATCATGGAAATTCTTTGATAAGGGACGAATCCAATAATTTTCTGTGGTGGAACAAAATATCTCGCATTTCCCCCCCGAATAGATTCTTTTTTTTTGTTTCCAAAGGAATGTTGTTATGTTGTTTTGAAGGGTATACTAATCCTTTGAATCCGGTACCAACAGGTATCATCCCCCCCAAAACAACGTTCTCTTTCAGACCCTTCAACCAATCAATACGGCCCCGGAGAGCCGCCCTTGCTAAAACCCGAGCAGTTTCTTGAAAACTTGCCTCAGATATGAAACTTTGAGTATTGAGCGATGCTCTTGTTATTCCCAATAAGATGGCTCGGTAACAGATCGCTTCTTCTAAAGCGCGCCCCATTCGTTCCGCTCGTAACAATCCAATTAGTTCTCCGGGTGAAAAAACATTAGACATTCCATCTTCTGAAACCAAAACCTTTGATGTTATTTGACGTACAATAATTTCTATATGCCTATTATGAATCTGCACCCCCTGGGATCGATAAACTTTTTGTATCTTATTAACCAAAGAGATACGGCTTTGCACTATAGTTAGTTCAGCACCAATCAAAAATCCCCAGGGAATTCCAAGAATTCTTGTTATACATTCGTTCCAAACCTCAATCCTTTTTTCTAGATTCATCGATATTGAATCGATCGAACGCACTTCTAATACCTGTTCCACTTTTGGAAGACCCTGCGTTATATCACCAGATCTCGATTTTTCATAAAAAAATGTAACTAAAGTTTCTCCTTCGTAAAGGATTTCCCCATAATGGCCATGAACAGTTGCTCCCGGGGTGGCCAAAAAAGGCTTAGCGGATCGTATTACTATAGAGTCAACTTGAACAAGTATAACTTGACCCGATTTTAGGCGGGGTCTGTTTTTGGCTATACATACATTTTCACAAATCAACTGCCCAAGACTCATTATTGTAGATGTCTTTTCACAACAATTATGATCGAGAAAATACCAATTCAAATGGAATGGATTCAAAAAAATATTACTGGAGAGGTCGGGATTATAAATTTTTCCATGTTCATCCATTAAATAATATTTAATTACTTGAACCGTTTGTTTTAAATTGTCAAGTTGTAAATAGTTAGTTATCAATATATGATT